TCTTAAAAAATAAGAGTCCCTTAATTACATAATTCGAAAATGGAAATCGGGAATTGAATTCATTATAAGATCTATTTATCCTTTTTAGAATATGGTATGCCGCCACTCGGACTCGAACCGAGATGCATTAGCACTGCTTCCTAAGAGCAGCGTGTCTACCAATTTCACCATAGCGGCCTGTCTTGAACTCATAATAGCCTATGAATAAGCAATCGTCGAGATTGAGTAAGCTATTTTAGTTTAGTAATGATTCAAATGGATCAATAACAATAAAAAGTTGTTCAAATAGGAATTTGAGGTTGAAGGTTCATTATTTTAGATTTGAGTTTAGAGTCTTAGTTTTTTTATTTAACCTGGGACTTTCCTATATTTTATGCTTTCCTCGAATTCAGAATTCAACTCTTGTAACTAAACCGTTCTATACTCAAATTAAGGAATAGAGTTAAAAAATTTGTTTTCATTGTTTAAGCAGCAATTTCTTATTTTTTTTTCATATTTTTTTTTTCATTTTATTCTGCAAATAGGTCGATGGGGAAAATAAAACTCCCCACCTTGGAATAGAAATGATCTTTATTCTTTTGTCAACCAAAAAGTTATTATTCAGTGATATAGTAAATAGAGTATTTCCTAATTCTATTATTTTATATATCAATCAGAAAAGCGAATAGAGTTCCATTACATATGGATTGGTGAGTTAATCAATATCAAATAGGAAGGGGGAATCGTTAAATTAAAATTATTCAATTAGATAATAATTGAATAATTTAAGAATAATTGAATTATTTTTTCAAGTTGATTCAAATTATTTTAACGTTTTATTACTTATTTATTTGGGTTTGGCGTACAAAAAAACTTTTTGAATTCCCGGTAGAAAGAGATTTCGCTAACGAAAAAGCCTTTAATGCTATCCAATACCCCTTCCCTTTCCAAATATTTTTACGAATACGCTTTTTTGATGTCGAAGTGCGTTTTTTTGGAACTGCCATTTATAAATTAAAAAATTACTCATTGTTATAGCTGGATGTGAAAGACATCTATTGTTCAAAACGAATTCTTTTTAATACATATTTATTTTCGAGCTAATAGTGTTCTCCTCAAATAAAACATTATCGAGATAGGTAAAAGATATGTCAAAATTGCAGAATACTGGAAATAAAAACAGAAGGCCAATATGTGTTTTTTCAAGTCTTTCTATTTCATAAACCATTCATAATCGTAAAAAAGAAAAGATTCTCTAGTGACTGGTATCTTTATTTCACAATTTCCCATTCTTTTTGATTCATAAAATCTATACCTATAGAATTTGATAATCGGCTTTTCGTAGAAATGAAGAAAGAAAATTAGTTGAACTTAAGAAATTGAACTTAATAAAAATCAAAAATAAAATAAGGAATATCAAAAATATTCGATTTCTATTTATGGTTCCACATTTCATTTACATGCAATAAAATACCTCGAAAGGTTTAAAGATAAGAACCGAGTTTTTACTTCAGGAAATGAAAAACTTGAATCCCTGTTCGATTCACTGGTCAAACTTGGATCAAAAATAGGCCTATTTCAAAGGAGACTAGTAATTAATCCCTTTCATATCATTTGACCAATTGTAACTTCGTGATTTCAATAGTTGAAGTATTTAGCAACGACTCAGAATAAGTAAGAATATAAGTAAGAATAGAAAATTCGATTAAAATTTAAAATTCGTTTAAGTTAGTCCATATTTTTACTTTTTATTGACTCCTTTCAAAAGAGGTAAGATCCGGTGAATCGGAAACAATTAATTAAGAATTCAAAACTTTTTTATGGAACAGACATATGAATATGCGTGGATCATACCTTTCATTCCACTTCCAGTCCCTATGTTAATAGGAGCGGGACTTATTCTTTTTCCAACGGCAACAAAAAGTTTTCGCCGTATGTGGGCTTTTCAGAGTGTTTTATTGTTAAGCATAGTCATGATTTTTTCAATCTCCCTGTCTATTCAGCAAATCAATAGCAGTTCTTTTTATCAATATGGATGGTCTTGGATCATCAATAATGATTTTTCTTTAGACTTCGGATACTTGATCGACCCACTTACTTCTATTATGTCAATATTAATCACTACTGTTGGAATTATGGTTCTTATTTATAGTGATAATTATATGGCTCATGATCAAGGATATTTGAGATTTTTTGTTTATATGAGTTTTTTCAGTACTTCCATGTTGGGATTAGTTACTAGTTCCAATTTGATACAAATTTATATTTTTTGGGAATTGGTTGGGCTGTGTTCCTATCTATTAATAGGATTTTGGTTTACACGACCTGTTGCGGCAAATGCTTGTCAAAAAGCATTTGTAACTAATCGTGTAGGGGATTTTGGTTTATTATTAGGAATTTTAGGTTTTTATTGGATAACGGGGAGTTTCGAATTTAGGGATTTATTCGAAATATTCACTAACTTGATTTATAATAATGAGGTAAATTTTGTATTTGTTACGTTATGCGCTGTTCTCTTATT